AGGGAAAACGGCTATTTAGTTTTTCGATGTTTTTTCACATAACATAAATAGGGCGGTTGTTCCATTTTATTTGTTTTCTCAATTTATTCTTTTTTGTCAATACTAATATTGACAACAGTGTATCAAATAAATATAATCCGATCGTGAATAAATGGATCCATTTACTTATGTTAATATAGGCTCCATTTAATTTATCAAATGGTGGATTTTCTGCGATACAAAACAAGGAATCCCTTATTTATTTGATTTTGATTGAAAGGTAATTAATTGAATTTGAATTGAGAGGTAAATAAAAAATGAAATAATACATATATATTAATAAAAATAAAAAAATTAATATAGAATAATGTATAATGGATAACATAGTAGATAGTGGATATCAAGGGGTGGTCTATCATTTTTTATTTTTTGTGAGAAAATTTTTTGTTTTATCTGTTCATTTTTATATTGAGAATCTATCCACCTTCGATATTTTGAGTTTTTTCCATTTTTGAATGTCGAATATTTTTTTAGACAATTCAATCTTTTATTTGTGTTGTTTTTATTGCGATTGGATATACACACCTATCCTATTTATAAATTTAATAAATAGTATTTGGGGTTGCTAACTCAATGGTAGAGTACTCGGCTTTTAAGAGCGACTCTATTTTTTACACATTTCTATGAAGCAATTGGTTCGTCCATACCATCGGTAGAGTTTGTAAAACCACGACTGATCCAGAAGGGAATGAATGGAAAAAGTAGCATGTCGTATCAATCAATCACGAATTCGAAAAGTATTTCACTCTTATATGTATCCGTTCCAAATTTTTGTTTGAATTCTTGGCTCGGAACAAAAAAATTAAGTTGGGTTTAATTTATAAAGGGATAGAGCTTGGCGGCTCTAATTATAGGGAAACAAAAAGTAACGAGCTTTCATTTATTTTGTATTTGAATGATTACCCCATCTAATTATACGTTAAAAAGAGGTTAGTGCTTTATGCGGGAAAAGCTTTTCCTATGAATGGATTATTTATTTTTATTATGAGTCCTAACTATAAAGCTATTTTCCATTAAATTTGGGAATAGCGAGAAATGTGTATGTGTAAAAGAAAGAGTATATTGATAAAGATTTTTTTTTTCCAAAATCAAAAGAGTGATTGGGTTGAAAAAAATAAAGGATTCCTAACTAGCTTGTTATCCTAGAACAAAAATTAGGTGGAAAAAGCGATTAGAGCGAGTCCGTTGATAGGTTTTGCTTGTTTTATAGGTATCTATATACACTATATAGAATTCGTTTTTTATTTATTCAAATTTATATATATAGAATTCCCTGTTTTGACCATATCGCACTATGTATCATTTGATAATCCAATGAATCTCTGATTCTTTATTTGACTAAATAGGATTTTTTAAAATGGAGGAATATCGTGTATTTTTAGAACTCCATAGATCTCGCCACCGGGACATCCTATACCCGCTTTTTTTTCGGGAGTATATTTATGGACTCGCTTATAGTCGTGGATCCATTTTTGTGGAAAATGTAGGTTATAACAATAAATTTAGTTTACTAATTGTAAAACGCTTAATTACTCGAATGTATCAACAGACTCATTTGATCATTATTGTTAATGATTCTAACAAAAATCCTTTTTTGGGTTATAACAATAATTATTATTCTCAAATAATATTCGAAGGTTTTGTTGTCGTTCTAGAGATTCTATTTTCTCTACAATTATATATATCTTCCTTAAAAGAGTTAGAAATCGTAAAATCTTATAATAATTTGGGATCAATTCATTCCATTTTTCCCTTTTTCGAAGATAAATTTATATATTTCAATCATAAGTCAGATATAAGAATACCCTATCCTATCCATCTGGAAATCTTGGTTCAAATCTTTCGATATTGGATAAAAGATGTCTTTTTCTTTCACTTATTAAGGTTGTTTTTTTATTACTATTGTGACGGGAACAGTTTTTTTACTCCAAAAAAATCGATTTCTACTTTTTTTTTAAAAAGTAATCCAAGATTTTTCTTACTACTATATAATTTATATGTATGGGAATACGAATCTATCTTTCTTTTTCTACGTAATAAATCCTCTCAGTTACGATTTAAATATTTTCGCGTTTTTTTTGAGCGAGTTTTTTTCTATGAAAAAATAGAACATCTTGCAGAAATATTTGTTAAGAATTTTTCATATACCTTATTATCCTTCAGGGATCCTTTCATCCATTATGTTAGATACCAAGGAAAATCAATTCTGGTTTCAAAGAATACGCCTCTTTTGATAAATAAATGGAAATACTATTTTATCTATTTATGGCAATGTCATTTTGATATTTGGTCTCAACCAAGAACGATCGATATAAACCAATTATCCCAGCATTCATTTCACTTTTTGGGTTATTTTTTAAGTATTCGGCTAAATCTTTCGGTGGTACGAAGTCAAATGTTACAAAATTCATCTCTAATAAAAATTGTTATGAAAAAGCTTGATACAATAGTTCCAATTATT